GCAGATTAAAGACATATTTCTGCACGGCCCAATCAATAGTTCAAGTCACACACTCCCATAATCCATTTTCTATTCGGAGAATTCCCGTCAACTATTCATTTCATTCATGTCAAATAAATAGTCCAATATTATGGAGTTGACGGGAAATTTCCAACTACATGTCTTATTCTTTGTCAATAATCCATATTTGTAGCAATGAAATATTATTGTTCCTCACCCAAGCAATAAGATAAAGGGTTGATTACAAATCGCTAGAATCTAGATTTTGTATAATTTTATAAAGGGCCAGAAATACCTTGTTTACGTATCATTAGGAAATGCATTAACAGAAATACGGCAGTAAGAAGAGGTAATACAAAAGTGTGTAAACTATAAAAACGAGTCAAAGTGGACTGTCCCACACTAGCACTTCCGCGTAATAACTCTACCAAAGGCGATCCTATTACCGGAATGGCTTCGGGCACGCCTGTTACAATTTTTACTGCCCAATACCCAATTTGGTCCCAAGGTAAAGAATAACCTGTTACACCAAAAGATGCGGTCAATACAGCCAGAACCACACCTGTAACCCAAGTCAATTCGCGAGGTTTTTTAAAACCCCCGGTGAGATACACACGAAATACGTGCAGGATTGTCATTAGGACCATCATACTTGCCGACCATCGATGAACCGATCGAATTAACCACCCGAAGTTAACTTCCGTCATTATGTATTGAACAGAGGCAAAAGCCTCAGTAACGGTCGGGCGGTAGTAAAAAGTCATAGCAAACCCTGTAGCTACTTGTACTAAAAAACAAGTGAGCGTAATTCCTCCCAGACAATAAAATATGTTGACATGTGGAGGAACGTATTTACTAGTTATATCATCTGCAATCGCCTGAATCTCGAGACGTTCTTCGAACCAATCGTAGACTTTATTGAGATAGGTAAACCAAGAGAACTCCCCTCTGAGAACCGTATATGAGAATTTCATCTCGTACGGCTCAAACAAAACCACCCCAATACTGGTATGGAATAGAAAATTGGAAACTTCTTAATTTTGTGATTCAATCTTATCTAAAAATACGAAAGAATAAAAATCAGAAAGCTTTTCTTTGTGGTTATAATTAGAATGCCCAAAAATCAAGTCGACTCGCTTATCTTTATGTTGATCGTTACAGGCCTCTTGAATCTTCTATTTACCTATTTCATTTTCTTTTATTTGTTATTTTGAGTTGTCTGTAATGCAGCTTTCCTTTTGTTTTCTTTATTATTGATAGGAATTTTCTTGTTAAGACCCTATGAATCAATTGAAACCTCAGATTCATACTAGAACCACGATGATTCAATAAAACCTTCAAACTAAGTCCAAAGATTCCATGAGTAAGAATCCTTGGATCATCATTTATTCAAGTTTGTGCTTTGCGTAAAATAAAAGCAGAAATGGGGAATTTGAAAGAAGAAAAATCTTGCAATTGAAAATTTTTTCTTTGGAAAAGTTTTTTGAATCCGGCCAAGGGGTCTGAATATTAAGTATGAATCATAGTTCGAATACTTCGTGATCTATTTCATATATTCCGTGCTCCAGATACTAGAATGAACATCCGACGGAGTAAAACCATCTCGATCAAGACGACAGACCTATGCTCTGTACTATCAATAGGATCAATTCGAACAAGTCGCACACTCATATTCCGGAAATACAGAAATAAAAAATTCGCGGTCGAACTACCAATCAACTAAAATCAAAATCCGATACCTAAATGCTTATTTAAAAGGTAGTATTTTGTGATTCTTGTAAATTTCATTCTAATTCAGTGAAATTCCGTCCAGTAAAACGGACGAATTATAAATCTCCAAAATAATAGATAGGAATACCGCAAATAAAGCCATTGCGACTCCCATCAAAGGAGTAGTTCCCCATCCAGGAGCTACTTTACCATATTCCGAATTCAAGGGTTTCAACAACCCCCCTGCAGAAGTTCTTTTTGGACGAACTCTAGAACTACCCTCAACTGTTTGTGTAGCCATAAATCCTATTTTGTATTGATTGAGATCTGTTGACTTTGTATACCATTCCGTTGTAAATAAACGATCTTATCATGGATCCAGTGTGGTCTTGAAATTCTATAATAATGGAAACAGCAACCCTAGTCGCCATCTCTATATCTGGGTTACTTGTAAGTTTTACTGGGTACGCCTTATATACCGCTTTTGGGCAACCCTCTCAACAACTAAGAGATCCATTCGAGGAACACGGGGACTAGTTGAAGTAGAAGTAATGGGCCTCCCAATATTGGGAGGCCCATTACTTCAATTGATATAAAAAAAAATCATTTTGTTTTTTTAGTTGGAACTTTAGGCGGTTCTCGAAAAAAGATAGCGAAAAAAATGATCCCTAGAGTCGAGACTAAGAGGAATGTATAAACCAATGCTTCCATAAATTCGATCGTGGTTTCCAATTATAGCTTCCATACCTGTTTATTTGGGATCATCCCCCGGATTAAAGAAAAAAAGAATCAAAAAGGGCGGCGATTTAAATCCATATTTCTCCAGTACCTTATACCTTATTTAAAATAAAAAGCACAAATCGAAAATAGAAGCAGAAGCGAGAAACTAAAATAGCAGAGCAATGCTGCATCAGACTACTTGTCTTCTTGTAGTTGGATCTCCAAGTTTTTGGAATACTCCAAATTCCACTTGAGCGTCCAAATCCGGGTCAATACCAGCAAAAACATCTCTGAACAAGGTTCTAGCACCATGCCAAATGTGTCCGAAGAAGAAAAGCAGAGCAAATGAAGCGTGTCCAAAGGTAAACCAGCCCCTTGGGCTGCTACGAAAAACACCATCGGATTTCAAAGTAGCACGATCTAATTCAAAAATTTCACCCAATTGAGCACGTCTAGCATATTTTTTCACAGTAGCAGGATCACTATAACTCACGCCATTCAGCTCGCCACCATAGAACTCAACGGTTACACCTACTTGTTCGACACTATACTTCGATTCTGCCCTTCGAAAAGGAACGTCGGCTCTAACAATTCCATCTCCGTCTACCAAAACAACTGGAAATGTTTCAAAAAAAGTAGGCATACGACGTACAAAAAGTTCACGCCCTTCTTTATCTCTAAATATAGGGTGTCCTAACCACCCGACAGCTATTCCATCCCCGTTATCCATTGAACCCGCTCTGAATAATCCCCCTTTCGCAGGATTATTTCCGATGTAATCATAAAAAGCTAATTTTTCAGGAATTTTAGACCAAGCTTCTGATAAACTTTGATTTTCGGCTAGTCCAGCACTGACTCTTCGATATATTTCTTGCTGAAAGTATCCCTGATCCCATTGATAACGGGTGGGACCAAATAATTCGATGGGGGTAGTTGCTGACCCATACCACATAGTTCCAGCAACAACAAACGCTGCAAAAAAGACAGCAGCGATGCTGCTGGAAAGAACGGTTTCAATATTGCCCATACGTAATCCTTTGTATAAGCGTTGTGGCGGGCGGACGCTGAGATGGAATAAGCCTGCTAATATGCCCAATGTCCCTGCCGCAATATGATGAGAGGCTATTCCTCCTGGAACAAAAGGATCAAAACCTTCCACACCCCATGCTGGATTTACAGATTGTACCTTTCCAGTTAGTCCATACGGATCAGACACCCATATTCCAGGACCATACAATCCTGTTACATGAAATGTCCCAAAACCAAAGCAAGCCACTCCTGAGAGAAATAAATGAATTCCAAAGATTTTAGGCAAATCCAAAGAACGTTTTCCTGTACGGTCATCAACAAATATTGCTAGATCCCAATACACCCAATGCCAGATAGCTGCCAAGAAGCACAAGCCGGAAAACACAATATGTGCCCCCGCTACACCTTCGTAACTCCAAATACCCGGATTCGTTACCGTCCCCCCTGTAATACTCCAACCACCCCATGAATCGGTTATTCCTAAACGAGTCATGAAGGGTATAACGAACATGCCTTGTCTCCACATTGGATCAAGAACTGGATCGGAGGGATCAAAAACAGCTAATTCATATAGAGCCATTGAACCGGCCCAACCCGCAACCAGGGCTGTATGCATTATATGGACAGCAATCAAACGACCGGGATCATTCAATACGACGGTATGAACACGATACCAAGGTAAACCCATGGGACTACCCCTTTATTAATAAAAAATAGACACTATGTAACTTTATTGCATTGAAAAAAACTATGCTATGTACCCCTTTTTTCAGGGGATTATCTCGAAAAAGGGATTAATATTAATATTTGTTCTATTCTTTTAGTAATAATGGAAGAGTTCGGTTCGTAGGAAAAAAGAGAAGCAGATCTATTCTATACTCGATAAGTACCAATACGCAATGGGGGTTGATTCCCTTTTCTATGAGCGAATGTATCCATATTTGGTCATCATTCAAAAGACTTATTCGTAATAATTTTCCTTTATTTTATGAACTTCGTCAATCTATGTATAAACTAAGATAACGGCCACTAGTATTAAGACAAGAAGCCCATTATTACGCTTCCACATCAAAGTGAACTAGAGTACTTAATTCTTTTTTCTTTCATTTTATGCCTATTGGTGTTCCAAAAGTACCTTATCGAAGTCCCGGGGACAAGCATCCATCTTGGGTTGACATATAGTGCGACTTGTCAGATCTATTGGGTCATATGGGATTTCCCCGTTCTCTCCCCCGATCGAGATATCCTCTGTTTCGCCCAAAAAATTGATTGAATTATCAAAAATTTGTAGCGTGAAATGCAATGAAGTGCAATTAGATCTATTTCGTGAGGAAGCATCCAGATTAATATTAGCAATAAATCAATTTTATGGTCGTCTTGGCTGGACCAATAAAATGAGGTATCCAGGCTCCGTTTAGAAAAACCCAATTGGTAATATATCTATGATTATTACTTATATCATAAACGATTCCTTTATTCGAAAAGCGATCTCAAACTGTTAATCAACGGAATACTAAATATGATGAATATGTCAAATATTTGGCGGAAGACATGAAAGAAATGAATTAAAAAAAGGGGGAAGTCATAGCAAAAAAGAGACGCGGTATTGGGGTCATTTGTCCTATATGTGCAAATCAAAATCGGGCGAATCCTTACTCGGAGTAGAGCATAAACCTAAAAAAATGGAAGAAGCCCATTCAATTCAGGAACAAGAAAATGGCATCGTGATTTTTGGATCGGATCTCGATGAAAAAATACATCAATGAAAAGTTAGTTCGATAAGTCGATAAGTTTAGTGAATTGCTTTTTTATATTAGAATATTATAGGTCTAGGAAACCGGCTAAACTCATCGTTCTTGAAAACCGGAAGAAAAGCCCCTCGATAGAAGCGAGGAAAAAAGAAAGGAAAGGGGCTAGGAGCTACACATTGATTTGTTTTTCGCAAGTTTTGTTGAACCGTATGCATCAAAAGATGCCTGTACGGCTCCGAAGGGATACTGTTTTATCCTAATCAACCGACTTTATCGAGAAAGATTACTTTTTTTAGGTCAAATGGTTGAGAGCGATATCTCGAATCAACTTATTGGTATTATGGTATATCTCAGTATAGAGAACGAGACCAAGGATTTGTATTTATTTATCAACTCTCCTGGCGGATGGGTAATACCCGGGATAGCAATTTATGATACTATGCAATTTGTGCGACCCGATGTACAGACAATATGCATGGGATTGGCCGCCTCCATGGGGTCTTTTCTCCTGGCCGCCGGAGCAAGTACCAAACGTCTAGCATTCCCTCACGCTTGGCGCCAATGAGTTTTTTATTTGAGAGAAAAAAGAAGACTATGCCTTCGCCATATGAATTCTTAATATTAAGTAATAATAGCATGGCACTTCGAATTCGATATGAAAATTGTTAGTGTTTTTTTTTTTTTTTTTTTTTCAAAATATTTGATTATGTATCGAAGCAGTAGTATGAGATAAAGAAGGGGTATTCCGAGTTTATCTTACCTATCGGAGGCCTATTGCAGCGCCACAAACCTTTTTCACGCCGGAAGGTTCTTAACAATTAACAAGATTTATGGTATGAAAGAGTACGAAAATAAAAAAAGAAGATTATTTTTTATTTATTTCTTTTTTTTTTTTTTTATTTGATATTTGAAAAAAAAAAAAGAAACTTTGGGATTGCTGAATCACAAACAAAATAAATATATAAAGCAACGGAGCCATCATAGTATTTTTGAACTCCTCAAAAAAAAGAAGGGTGGTAATTGGATCATTTACCCATCTGGGTATAATAGAACCCCCTTTTTATCCTTGTTTGATGAAGGGTAAAAAGAAAATTCCATTGGCAAGCCGTATGCAATGCGAAAAAGTGCCCGTACGGTTGTTCAATTCTATCTTTTTCTTTATCTCTTCCCCTCGCCGAATCGTGCGAGATAGAGGAACCTTTTATTATGTTATAATATATCATCAGGGTCATGATCCATCAACCTATTGGCGCTTTTTATGGGGCACAAACGGGAGAATTTATCCTGGATACGGAAGAACTACTGAGACTGCGCGAAATCCTTACAATGGTTTATGTACAAAGATCGGGCAAGCCCTTATGGGTTGTATCCGAAGACATGGAAAGGGATACTTTTATGTCAGCAACAGAAGCCCAAGCTCATGGACTTGTTGATCTTGTAGCGGTTGGATAAAACATAGCAGTCACTTTTTAAGGGTTTAATAGAATATTAAACAGAAGAAATTCATAATCATCCGGTTAGGATCGATCTAAACCAGCCCATAATGGATAATTCGGCATGCCAACTATTAAACAACTTATTAGAAACCCAAGACAGCCAATCAGAAATGTTACCAAATCCCCCGCTCTGCGGGGATGCCCTCAGCGCCGAGGGACATGTACAAGGGTGTATGTGCGACTCGTTTCAATCATGGGCTGAAACAAAACAAAAGAAAGAAAACCTTTTTTAAGTATCAATGATCAGTACCTGTGAATCGGATAGAATAGAAGAAGAAGAACTCCATTCACTATCTAAAAAAAGATCGATCTATCATATCTTTCTATTGTGTATGCAATTTATGGTTTCCACTGGCGCAAATTCCACCACCTCAATTTGCAATTAATTTAAGGTGAGAAAGAATTCCCCATTGGTAACAAATAGTTATCCTTTAAGCGGGGGAAATACTATAAAAAAGCAGAAAGATTATCTTTCTACTCTTGCAAGAACGGACTAACAAGGTCAGCTACCCCACCAATCTTCATAATTAAATACCGTTACTGTATAAGGTCTATCTCGTTATGAAAGACCTATTACTAGAAAGTTCATGGGTAGAGCCGAAGAGTGGTAACTGTACAAGTTACCAATAGAATTGATTAAATGAAGGAAGTGGCTCCGGTGTATAGAGAGGGCCTCACCGTTTAAGAAGTAATCATAGAGACGACGGAACCCACAATTTCTTTATCTATTTACTACTTTTGTTTTTTTTTTTTACTATTTTCTTTCCAATGCCTCGACAAAAGGTAAAAGCGTGGTCGGGAAGGTTAGAGTAGCAAAAGCCATTGGAATTTTTATTTTATAAATTGGAAGAGTCCGTTTTGTTATTAATAGACTAGGAAAGGGGAAAAGAATAACTGAAAGAAAGGAAATCAATTAGTTATTCATCAAAGTTTCATTTATTCAATGACCAGAATTAGACGAGGATATATAGCTCGGAGACGTAGAACAAAAATGCGTTTATTTGTATCAAGCTTTCGCGGGGCTCATTCACGACTTAGCCGAACAATTACTCAACAGAAAATAAGAGCTTTGGTTTCGGCTCATCGCGATAGAGATAGGAAAAAAAGGGATTTTCGTCGTTTGTGGATCGCCCGAATAAATGCAGTAATTCGCGGAAATCTGGTATCCTATAGTTATAGTAGATTAATATACAATCTGTATAAGGCGCAGTTGGTTCTTAATCGTAAGATACTTGCACAAATAGCTATATCAAATAGGAATTGTCTTTATATGATTTCCAATGAGATTATAAAATAAGGAAATTGGAAGGAATCCATTATAATTTTTAAACGGAGTTCTCTGGAGAATGAACTCCAGTAAGAGGAAGGTAGAGTAGAAATAATATGATAAAGTCGTCAAAATGAGCGAACACGCTCAATAAAAAAAAGATTGATTTTATTCTTCTTTCCCAATTCTTTTTTTCTTATGGCACGGCTGCTTCGCAGATTTTTTGAACAAAACATCCATCTGTGTTTGAGTTCGGATTGGAATTTTTATTTAATTGAAGAGTAAGCCTATTTTTTTCTGGTTCGAAGACCGGGAGGTCTAGCGGTCAACCCACTTCTTTCAAATTGTTTCTCATTATTAAGAAAAGGTAACGAAGATAAAATACGAGCTTGTTTTATAGCAATAGTAATTAATCGTTGTTCTTTTAAGGTCAATCTATTCACCCGTCTAGATAATATTTTTCCTTGTTCACTAAGAAATCGACTAATTAAAGTCATGTTTCTATAATCAATTCGATCCCCCGATTGGATCGGGGGCAAACGCCTACGAAAAGATCGCTTGGATTTAAGAAAGAGTCGCTTGGTTTTATCCATAATTTGTTTATTCCTTATCCCTAAAATCCCATTTCGATGAAATCAAAAAATGATTTCTAGAATCAATTATAGGATTTGGTTTGTCTAGATTTATTTGTTTTTATTTAAATATATGAAATAATCTAGATATATATCTAGATTATTTTTCATGTCCCTTGGAAGGGTGACACAAAAGCACGCGGCTTGACTCTATCTATTTTTTTATCTCCCCATGAAGTGTATGCTTGTAACAATAGGGACAGAATTTTCTCAATTCCAATCGACTGGGTGTATTGTGTCGATTCTTTTGAGTAATATATCTGGAAATACCCCTTGATTCCTTATTAACACCGTTTCGAACACAACTAGTACATTCCAAAATAACCCTTACTCGGACCTCTTTACCCTTGGCCATGAACCTCCTTGGGGTTTTTGATTCACCCAACTTTTCTATTTTACGACCCGAAACGAATAAGAAGCCCGGGACAAAAAAATAGAAGTTGCTAACCACTCAAAAAAAACTTATGAAATAAAGATTTTATTGCAATCAATATAGTAAATAAATAGGAAATAAAAATAATAAGTAATACAAGAATTTCTAACTATATTGCTAAATCGCAGTCCAGTATTTCATTTAAGGATCTTGTAGTGGAGGATACTCTTACCCTAGCCATATTTCGATTTCCGTTTTCTTTTACCTGTCTATTTGCTTTTAACTGGATAATTAATAATTAATTTAATCGGAGCCTGAACCCAGGTTTCGCTGAGGTTGAAGCCACCTTTTTTCTTTCGCTTTCCTTCTTTCTAATTGTAAAACAAAAAAACGAAAAGAGGGGAAAGAGAGATTAGTCACAAATATTTGATTCTAGCTCTAATCTTCTTCACCCCGTTCCAGTTCAATAACTAGAATGAAAAAAAAGGAAATGTCAATGCGTCGGGGAATAAACGGTTGATTTCTATCAATAACCCTGCTAAAGACCCGAACCATAGAGTACTTAGTACCGGTGCCACGGAAAGATATGTTTTTAGATCTCGCATTGAAAATCCTCCTTCTTTTTTGTTTTTGTATTCCCTATTGTAATATATTCTGGTAAGAGATGTATATGTAGTTAAAGGCCCACTTGTATTTGTGCGCGGAATCCCTAATTCAAATTGAAATGCGCAATGATTCGGTATATAAGATTTGATTTTCTTTTTTTTTTTTCTTAAAACAGAAAATGGGTCACTTTACACCTGCGAATTCCCAAGAAAAATAATAATTTATTATTATTATATGGTATATGATATGAGACCAAAAACAAGAAAAGGCAAGATCCATTTTGCATATCACTAGAGGGAATAAAAAATAAGGATGTGGAAAACAAGACCGGGATTCTTTACAATGATATTGTAGGCCAATTGAAAGGGATGTAGCGCAGCTTGGTAGCGCGTTTGTTTTGGGTACAAAATGTCACGGGTTCAAATCCTGTCATCCCTACCAATTACCGCTCAGAGCAGCAGTAACGCGAGATCTTTTTTTTTTTTAGATCGATTTCATTTTGACATACATAAATTTATATTTTATGATATATGATAGTATACACATACAAGAATTGTTGGGTAAAAAAAGGGAATCTCCTTATTTCCAGCCTTTATTCGTTGTGATAAGAAAGCGCTCTTAGTTCAGTTCGGTAGAACGTGGGTCTCCAAAACCCAATGTCGTAGGTTCAAATCCTACAGAGCGTGATTCCGCTCTTGTCGTCTTAGATCTAAAACCATACACACTGAACTGAAATAATTGAACAGCAATCTGAATTTGACCCTGACCTCCCCCTCGGATTAAATTAAAGAAGGGAAGGGTCAGTTAAAAAAAGAGATGTTAATTAATCAAAGGTCCAACTGATCACCACGTCTGTATTGTAAATAGGCGGTTACGAATAATCCAGCCAAAGTAATAGGAATTAGACCTAAGACGATTCCAAATAGAAAGACTTCAATCATTTGAATTTGATTTTTTTTTTTTGAAAGGTTAAAAAGAGAGGTAATATCTATCCCTAAATATTAATCCGCCTTGCCTAGGAATCTCAATAACCAATAATTGGTAATTAACGTGGTACGGTAAGGAACTAGACAATATGTGGAATACCACAGAAGGGTTTCTTTTTATGAATTATTCATTCAATTAATTTTAAATAAGTCCTATCTTACTCAGACCAATAAATAGAGCCGAGGTTATAGTTAAAGCCGCTAGTAGAAAACCAAAATAACTAGTTATAGTAGGCATGACGGAGCTAAAGGAAATATGTTCTTTTTATACATATGTTTATAAAGCACTTCCCTAAGTTTCCACTTTTAGACGATACGAAGATAAGCAAAAATGCCCTGCTCATTGAAAGAATACCTTCAATTGAAAGTTTTGATTCTTCAAGTATTCGAGAAGGTACTAACAAAAATGAGTGGCAGGGATAGAAAAAGAAACCAATTCATCGTCTTTTACAGCGACCCATCCCACGATTCCGAATCAACAGATTGAGTGGGCAACTCTTGAATCAACTAATATTAAAAAAATACTAAAAACTATGCCATGTAACTTTGAGGAATCGCTTCTATTTTGTATTTGAATTTTTCTTTTTTATTGTATCAAATACATTTTCGACTAAAGAGTGACCGCCTTATAATACTTTTTTCTTTACTTTAATACTTTAAATAACCTTTGCTTTACTTTTTTCTTTTTTATTTCTTTTTTACTTTATTTTATTTACTTTTATTTTTAACTCATTAGGTTCAGCGGTGGGTTCATTCCCATAATATCTCAAATGAGAAGAAAAAAGGTATCGCACAATCAGATCACTCAAAAAATAAAATTTTGATTTCGGTTCAATTCGATTCTAAAACTAAGTAAGAACTCCTATTATCTTTTCCTTTATAGATTTTCTATTTTGTCTTTCCATATTATCCATATTATATATATAAAGGATAAAGCCCACGCGTTGTAGGTAGGTCAAGAAAAAACCCTTGGGTCTAATACAACAACGCGGGCATGACAAATCTAGATTATTCGAATTATTTTAGGCATTTTTCGCGTTCTGTTATTTTTATCGAATCCTATCTCCCGCCGTTACTTGTTTTTGGACAACTAACCAATTCCTTGAAAAAAAAAAAAAAAAAAAAAAGAGGAGAATTACAACAAAAAATGCTACATCTACGAAAAGGAGATTTGTAGATCTCATATCGAATTGAAATGGGGAAATATGATAATCTTCATCATGAATTATTAGCAAACAATCCGTAGGATTCGCATTTTACTTGATTTTGAATTTCGAGTCCGAAGACAAGCATGGAAATGGAGACAAAAGAACCCGCATACTACAGAAATTTTAGGAATTTTCTATTGAAATTTTCTATTGAATAGTACGAATAGTACATAGTTATACATCGACTAGCACGAAGAAAAGAAGAAAGAAATTTTCTAGCACTGCCTTTCGATACCAATTGAAATTGCGTTGCTGTGTCAGAAGAAGGATAGCTATACTGATTCGGTATATTCTAAAAATACCCTCGGTACTATATTGACGATCTCACAAAGATTCAAATTCAGTGAATTTCCATTTCATTTACTGATATCTTTTACGGAATCGATCGCCCTTTGACTGTACAAGAATATGTGGAGCTCGGCATGTCTGGAAGCACAGGAGAACGTTCTTTTGCTGATATTATTACCAGTATTCGATACTGGGTCATTCATAGCATTACTATACCTTCCCTATTCATTGCGGGTTGGTTATTCGTCAGCACGGGGTTAGCTTATGATGTGTTTGGAAGCCCCCGGCCAAACGAGTATTTTACAGAGAGCCGGCAAGGAATTCCATTAATAACCGGCCGTTTTGATTCTTTGGAACAACTCAATGAATTTAGTAGATCTTTTTAGGAGGACCCAATGACCATAGATCGAACCTATCCAATTTTTACAGTGCGA